ATAGCTTCCACACCTATTAATTTGAGATCATTTACTATAAGGGAAAGAGGGAAAAAATCAAAGAAAAGATGGCGATCAATCAAGTCAAAATTTTCTGGTACCTTAACCTTATGTCATCAAATAAAAAAAGTAGAGGCGAAAGATACCAGAGTAATATTTTATTAGACTACTTGTCTTTTTGTAGTTGGATCTCCAAGCTTTTGGAATGCTCCAAATTCTACTTGAGTATCCAAATCCGGATCAATACCAGCAAAAACATCTCTGAACAAGGTTCTAGCGCCATGCCAAATATGTCCGAAAAAGAAGAGTAAAGCAAATGTAGCATGCCCAAAAGTGAACCAACCCCTTGGACTGCTCCGAAAAACACCATCAGATTTCAAAGTAGCTCGGTCTAATTCAAAAATTTCACCTAATTGGGCGCGTCTAGCATATTTTTTCACAGTAGCAGGATCGCTATAACTGACTCCATTGAGTTCGCCACCATAGAACTCGACAGTTACACCTACTTGTTCGACACTATACTTTGATTCCGCCCTTCTAAAAGGAACATCGGCTCTCACAATTCCGTCTCCGTCTACCAAAACTACGGGGAATGTTTCAAAAAAAGTGGGCATACGACGTACAAAAAGCTCGTGGCCTTCTTTATCTCTAAAGATGGGGTGTCCTAACCATCCAACAGCTATTCCATCCCCGCTGTCCATTGAGCCTGCTCTGAATAATCCCCCTTTTGCCGGATTATTACCAATGTAATCATAAAAAGCTAATTTTTCGGGGATTTTAGACCAAGCTTCCGAAAAACTAAGATTTTCTGCTAGTCCCGTGCCAACTCTTCGATATATTTCTTGCTGGAAGTATCCCTGATCCCACTGATAACGAGTGGGGCCAAATAATTCGATTGGAGTAGTTGCTGAACCATACCACATAGTTCCAGCAACAACAAAAGCTGCGAAAAAAACAGCAGCGATACTGCTGGAAAGTACAGTTTCAATATTGCCCATACGTAATCCTTTGTATAGACGTTGAGGCGGACGGACACTAAGATGAAATAGACCCGCTAATATGCCCAATGTACCCGCTGCAATATGATGAGAGGCTATTCCTCCCGGAACAAAGGGATCAAAACCTTCCGCGCCCCACGCTGGATTTACAGATTGTACTTTTCCAGTTAGCCCATAAGGATCGGACACCCATATTCCAGGACCATACAAGCCTGTTACATGAAATGCACCAAAGCCAAAGCAAGCCAACCCTGAGAGAAATAAATGAATTCCAAAGATCTTGGGCAAATCCAAAGAAGGTTTTCCCGTACGTTCATCAGAGAATATTTCTAGGTCCCAATATACCCAATGCCAGATAGCTGCCAAGAAGCACAAGCCAGAAAACACAATATGTGCCCCTGCCACACCTTCGTAACTCCAAATACCCGGATTCGTTATAGTTCCTCCTGAAATACTCCACCCACCCCATGAATTGGTTATTCCTAAACGAGTCATGAAGGGTATAACGAACATACCCTGTCTCCACATTGGATCAAGAACCGGGTCAGAAGGATCAAAAACTGCTAATTCGTATAGAGCCATCGAGCCGGCCCAACCAGAAACTAGAGCCGTATGCATTATATGGACAGAAAGCAACCGGCCGGGATCATTCAATACGACAGTATGAACACGATACCAAGGCAAACCCATGGAAATACCCCTTATTTATCAAATATCAAAGAAAAATGACACTATGTAACTTTATCGCATTGGAAAAGACTATCACTATGTATGTTATGTACCTAACCTTTCAGTATATTTTGTATAAGAAAGGGTTAAGATTTATTTCGTTTCGTTGAAAATAATGGAACAATTTTGTTTGTAAGAACAAAGAGAAGCAGATCTATTCTATACCCGATAAGTACCAATACGCAATGGGGCTTAGCCCCCTTTTTGGAGTTTTTGGAGAATGAATGCATAGATACTTGTTTATCATTCAAATGATCGACCTGTTCGTGAAAATGTGTTCTTTATTCATATAGAATAAACAGAAAAAAAAAAAAAAAAAAATGAAGACAATATTGGTACGTTTCCATATTAAAGTGAAGTATAGTACTTAACTTTTTATTTAATTTAATGCCCGTTGGTGTTCCAAAAGTCCCTTTTCGGAGTCCTGGAGAGGAAGATGCAGTTTGGGTTGACGTATAGTGCGGCTTGTCAGATATATTAGGTCATATGGGGTTTACCCGTTCTCTTCACCGATCGAGATATCCTCCGTTTCGCCCAAGAAATCTTGATTGAACCATCAATTATTCGGAGCGTGAAGTGCAATTAGATCGATTTATATTGGGGATCAATACTATAAAAATTTATGGTTAACTTGGAACGATAAAATAAAGTATCCAGGCTCCGTTCAGAAAATATCAAATTGGTAATATATATGATTACTATATTGTATCATAAACATTCTTTATTTAAATTTATGCTTTCTATATATTAATATTAGTAGGAATGATCTCAAACTGCCATTCAATGGCATAGAATAAAATATATAATAAATACATGAATACATGTAATAGTTTGAGGGAAAGCATGAAAATTGATTTTGAAAAAAAAGAAGCGGTACTGAGATAATTTGCCCTATATGTGCAAATATAATTCGGACAGATCTTTACCCGGAGTAGAACACCAACCTAAAAGAATTGAAAGGGCCCATTCAGGAACAAGAAAATCACATCGTGATTTGAATCTCGATGAAATAATACATCAATGAGAGGTTAGTTTAATAAATTCAATAATTTTTTTTTTTTTTTTAAGGAAGAGAAAGGGAACCAAAACTCATGTTTTTTGAAAAAATCAAATAAAGCCCTTCTTTATAAAAATAAAAAACCTGTTACAAAAAAGAAATTAAGACTAGAATTGATACATTGATTGATTTTTTCGTAATTTAATTTTAGGAACCGTATGCATCCAAAGGTGCACGTACGGTTCCTAAGGGATACTATTTCATTTTGTCCTAATCAACCGACTTCATCGAGAAAGATTACTTTTTTTAGGCCAAGAAGTTGATAGCGAGATCTCAAATCAACTTGTGGGTCTCATGGTATATCTCAGTATAGAAGATAATACTAGGGATTTTTATTTGTTTATAAACTCTCCCGGTGGATGGGTAATACCAGGAATAGCCATTTATGATACTATGCAATTTGTGCCACCCGATGTACATACAATATGCATGGGATTAGCTGCTTCAATGGGATCTTTCATTCTGGTTGGAGGAGAAATTACCAAACGTTTAGCATTCCCTCACGCTTGGCGCCAATGAGTTTTTATTGAAAAAAAAGACTATGCCTTCGCCATATCAAAATATCAAATATAAATAATAGAATTAGGAAAAATTTAAGTAATAATAGCATGGCACTTTGAGTTCGATATGAACAAACCATTATTGTTTTTTTATAACATGAGATTTTATATCGAGATAGTAGTATGAAATAACCTTAACCTTTATTTCTGATTTGATCTTATGTGTCGGGAGGACATTTTAGCGTCACAAATCTTTTTTTTGTCATATCAGAAAGACACTTTGGGATTGCCAAATCACGGACGAGATAAATATATAAATATCTAATATAATATAAAGCAACAGAACCATCGTAGTATTTTTTGACTCTTATGAAAAGAAGGATGGTAAATGGATTATTCAACGATCTGACTGGATTGGATAGATTCTATTTCTTCCCTTATTCTTCTTCTATGGCTATGGAATGGAAGTGGGTAATAAATTCCATTACAGAGCCGTATGCAATGCACAAAAAGTGCCTGTACGGTTGTTCAATTCTATTTTTTTTTATTCCTTTAATTTCATAATACGAGATAGAAGAACCATTCATGATGTTATATCAATATCATCAGGGTTATGATTCACCAACCTGCTAGTTCTTTTTATGAGGCACAGGCAGGAGAATTTATCCTGGAAGCGGAAGAACTGCTGAAACTTCGCGAAACCCTCACTAAAGTTTATGTACAAAGAACGGGCAACCCTTTGTGGGTTGTATCCGAAGATATGGAAAGAGATGTTTTTATGTCGGCAACAGAAGCCCAAGCCTATGGCATTGTTGATCTTGTAGCGGTTGAAAATGAAAATGAAAATACTTCGGATTTCGTGTAAATCCATGATTCCGTTTTATTTTCAACCATCATTTCAATTTTTCATGATTTGATATTGAATCGAAATAATTCATAATCATCAATCATAAATCAGGTTAAGATAGATCTAAACCAACACATTCTATAATATAATTATATATATCCGACATGCCAACTATTAAACAACTTATTAGAAATACAAGACAGCCAATAAGAAATGTCACGAAATCTCCCGCTCTTCGAGGATGTCCTCAGCGTCGAGGAACATGTACTAGGGTGTATGTGCGACTCGTTCAGATCATGAGCTTGAGCAAATGAGACAGTATCAATGATTATACCCTTATTGTTTCTTGTGTATTGTGTATAGAATTTATGGTTTTCATTGGTGCAAATCCAATCATCTCGATTTGAGATGAGAAGCAATTCTCCATTGGTAGCAAATGGTTATCCATTAAGCGGAGGAAATGGTATTTTAAGGATAGGATAAGAAGCAAAACAAAAAGGTTATGCTCACATTCTTGAAAGAACGGACTAACAGGGTCAGCTACCTAGCCAACTTTCATAATTAAATGCCGTCACTGTATGGATAGCTCTTATTGTGAAAAGACCTATTACTGTATAATTGATGGGTAGAGCCAAAGAATGTGAACTATACAAGTTCACAATACCATTTTATTAAATGAGAGACGAGGCTCCGGCGCATAGAGAGGGCCTCACCGTTTAAGAAGTAACCATAGAAACGATGGAACCCACTATTTTTTTTTTTAGTATTCGGTAAAATTTTTTATTTCCAGGTAAACTAAATGTCTGGCCTGGAAAGAATAAAAAATAATGGTTGGGAAGGTCATAGTAGCAAAAGCCATTGGAATTTATATTTTATATATCGGAATAATTCGTTTTGTTATTAATCGACCGGGGGGGACAAATAATGACTGAAAGAAGAGAATTCAATTAGTTATTCATTAAAGTTTAATTTGATTCAATGACCAGAGTTAAACGAGGGTATACAGCTCGGAGACGTCGAACAAAAATTCGTTTATTTGCATCAACCTTTAGAGGGGCTCATTCAAGACTTACGCGAACAATTACTCAACTTAAAATGAGAGCTTTGGTTTCTTCTCATCGAGATAGGGGCATACAAAAGAGAAATTTTCGTCGTTTGTGGATCACTCGGATAAATGCAGTAACTCGCGATATTAAAGTATTCTATAGTTATAGTAGATTAATAAACAATCTGTACAAGGGGCAATTGCTTCTTAATCGTAAAATACTTGCACAAATAGCTATATCAAATAAGAATTGTCTTTACATGATTTCAAAAAAAATCATCAACTAAAGGAAATTCTAATTATGAAGTAATATACAGGAATGATTGAACAAGAATTCCCCGGAGAATGAACTCCGGGAAGTATAGAATAAACTAAATTGAGAATTGAGATAAAATTAAGATAAGTAGTAGGAATGAACGAACATGCTTCAATAAAAAAAAATTGCTTATCCCCCCTTTCTGCATTCTGGGCCTTTTCGAGCAAAACATCCAATCCATTTGAGCTTGAATTCCGATTGGAGTTTTGAGGCAATCGAGGAATATGCCTATTTTTTTCTGACTCTAGGACCCACAGTTCTAGGGATCGATTCGGCTCTCTCAAATTGTTTCTCATTATTAAGAAAAGGTAACGAAGATAAAATACGAGCTTGTTTTATAGCAATAGTAATTAATCGTTGTTGTTTCAAGGTCAATCTATTTACTCGTCTAGATAATATTTTTCCTTGTTCACTAATAAATCGACTAATTAAACTCATGTTTCTATAATCAATTCGATCCCCCGATACAATTGGGGGCAAACGCCGACGAAAGGAGAGCTTGGATTTACGAAAAGGTTGCTTAGATTTATCCATGGTTTAGTCCTTATTTCAAAAATTTATTTCTTTATTAATTTAAGATCTGACCGAAATAGGGTTTTATTTGTATAATTTATAATTTTGATTTCTAATTTGTATTATTTTGTATTATATTGATATATATATATGTATATATGTTCTTCCTCTTTCTGCTCTTTGGGTTGGAAAAGATTGCACACATGTTCTGTTCGATCTATTTCTTTATTTCCCCATGAATCGTATGCCTCTGACAATAACGACAAAATTTTCTCAATTCTAATCGACTGGGTGTATTGTGTCGATTCTTTTGAGTAATATATCTAGAAATACCCGGCGATTCTTTATTGACACCATTTCGGGCACAACAACTAGTACATTCCAAAATAACTCTGACCCTTACATCTTTACTCTTGGCCATGAACCCCCTTTGGATCGACTTAACTTAACTTTTCTATTTTCGATCCGAAAAAAGAACAAAAAAATTAATAGAAGTTACTAACTATAAATTCAATTTCTAAATATTTGATTCTAATTAATATTAATTAGAGTAATAATAAAAATGAAATAGATTTAAGATAAATAAATTTCTTTTTTTTTTTTTTTTTTATTATATATTTTATCTATTCTAATTCTAATCTATTCTAATTCTATTTATATATAATTATACTATATATTAAATATTAATTATAATATTTTATATATTCTATTTTATATATATTTTATATATATATATTAATAGATTAATATTATTAAATAATGTAAGTAATACAATTTTTTTATAACTATCAATTTTTTCTATCCTAATACCACTATGTTTATTTATGTATTTTCTTTAATTCTACTATGATTTCGTGGAGCCTCCCCTAGACTAGACCCGCATTTCTATTTCTAAATCTAATTTTATTAGATCAACTTTTTGCTTAGGTTTAATACAGTTTTTCTTTCTCTTTCCTTCCTATCCTAAAGAACTGAAAAAGGGGACAAAATGCATTTTTTTCGCATATCCATAACTAGAATTAAAAAAAAGGAAATGACAAAGCATCTGGGAATAAACGATTAATCTCTATCAATAGACCCGCTAAAGACCCAAACCATAGAGTAGTTAGCACAGGTGCCGTGGAGAGATATGTTTTTATATCTCGCATTGAAAATCCTCCTTTTTATTATTTAATGTAAAACATAGACATAGATTATATATATGGGCGTCGTAGTTCAAGATCATTTGTATTTATTTTTATGCAGAATTCGTAACTAAAATGCATATGTGCAAGGGTTCTTGTCCTAAAAAAAAAAAAAAAAAAAAAATAAAAAAGCCCTTCTTTCTGAGTGTTATCAATAAATATTTCTTTTTTACGTTAGTTAGGTTTCATTTCAAATGTATATATAAATAATAAATATAATTTTTAATATTATATATATAAAGTCTAAAAAATATATAAAGTATAAAAAAAGAAGAAAAAATGGTAATAAAATTGTATATGTATATAAATGG